TTTTATCGAGAAATCGAGGAAGCTATACAAGGTTTTTCTCAAGCCTGTTCGTATGATACCTAATAATATGGTATTAAAAAAAAGCAATTCTAGGACACCCGTGTGAATTCGGACCTCTCCGATTCAACCCGGACCGTAGCAAAGTTCTTGACCTAAAATTCTACGCAAATCAAGATCGAGAAAAGGAAGTTTTGCAATCATTGACTCAAACTCATTGTCGAATCCCATTCAGCAGAATATGGAGGTACTTATGGCGGAAGGGGCCAATCTGGTATTTCACAATAAAGTGATAGATGGAACTGCTATTAAACGACTTATTAGCCGATTAATAGATCACTTCGGGATGGCATATACATCACACATCCTAGATCAAGTAAAGACTCTAGGTTTCCAGCAAGCCACTGCTACATCCATTTCATTAGGAATTGATGATCTTTTAACGATACCTTCCAAGGGCTGGCTTGTCCAAGATGCTGAACAACAAAGTTTGATTTTGGAAAAACACCATCATTATGGGAATGTACATGCGGTAGAAAAATTACGCCAATCTATTGAGATATGGTATGCTACAAGTGAATATTTGCGACAAGAAATGAATCCTAATTTTAGGATGACGGACCCTTTCAATCCGGTCCATATGATGTCTTTTTCGGGGGCTAGGGGAAATGCATCTCAAGTACATCAATTAGTAGGTATGAGAGGATTAATGTCGGATCCCCAAGGACAAATGATTGATTTACCTATTCAAAGTAATTTACGCGAAGGACTGTCTTTAACAGAATATATTATTTCTTGCTATGGAGCCCGTAAAGGAGTTGTAGATACTGCTGTACGCACATCAGATGCTGGATATCTTACGCGTCGACTTGTTGAAGTAGTTCAACATATTGTTGTACGTAGAACAGATTGTGGCACTATCCGAGGGATTTCCGTGAGTCCTCGAAATAAAAATCGGATGATGTCAGAAAGAATTTTTATTCAAACATTAATTGGTCGTGTCTTAGCAGACGATATATATATAGGTTCCCGGTGTGTCGCCTTTCGAAATCAAGATCTTGGGATTGGACTTGTCAACCGATTAATAACCTTTGGAACACAATCAATATCTATTCGAACTCCCTTTACTTGTCGGAGTACATCTTGGATCTGTCGATTATGTTATGGTCGGAGCCCCACTCATGGTGACCTAGTTGAATTGGGGGAAGCTGTAGGTATTATTGCGGGTCAATCTATTGGCGAACCGGGGACTCAGCTAACATTAAGAACCTTTCATACCGGCGGAGTATTTACAGGAGGTACTGCCGAACATGTACGAGCCCCTTATAATGGAAAAATAAAATTCAATGAGGATTTGGTTCATCCTACACGTACACGTCACGGGCATCCTGCCTTTCTATGTTATATAGACTTGTCTGTAATTATTGAGAGCGAAGATATTATACATAGAGTGACTATTCCACCAAAAAGTTTTCTTTTAGTTCAAAATGATCAATATGTGGAATCAGAACAGGTGATTGCTGAGATTCGCGAGGGAACATACACTTTTCATTTTAAAGAGAGGGTTAGAAAATATATTTATTCTGACTCAGAGGGCGAAATGCACTGGAGTACTGATGTGTCCCATGCACCCGAATTTACATATAGTAATGTCCATCTCTTACCAAAAACAAGTCATTTATGGATATTATCAGGAGGTTCATGCGGATCTAGTCTAATTCTTTTTTCGATCCACAAAGATCAAGATCAAATGAACATACCCTTTCTTTCCGTCGAAAGAAAATCTATTTCTAGCCTCTCAGGGAATAACGATCAAGCGAGCCAAAACTTTTTTAGTTCGGATTTTTATGATAAAAAAAAATCCGGGATTCCCGATTATTCAGAATTGAATGGAATCGCAGGTACTAGTCATTATAATTTCATATATTCTGATATTTTTCATGAGAACTTGGATTTATTAGCAAAAAGGCGAAGAAATAGATTTCTAATTCCATTCCAATCGATTCAAGAGCAAGAGAAAGAATTCATACCGCATTCAGGTATCTCAATTGAAATACCCATAAATGGTATTTTCCGTAGAAACAGTATTTTTGCTTTTTTTGATGATCCTAGATACAGAAGAAAGAGTTCCGGAATTCTTAAATATGGGACTCTCAAGGCGGACTCAATCATCCAAAAAGAGGATATGATTGAGTATCGAGGAGTCCAAAAAGTTAAGACAAAATACGAAATGAAAGTAGATCGCTTTTTTTTCATTCCCGAAGAAGTGCATATTTTACCCGAATCCTCTGTCATAATGGTACAGAACTATAGTATCATTGGAGTCGATACACGAATCACTTTAAATATAAGAAGCAAAGTGGGCGGGTTGATCCGAGTGGAGAGAAAAAAAAAAAGGATTGAACTAAAAATATTTTCGGGGGATATCCATTTTCCGGACAAGACAGATAAGATATCCCGACACAGTGGCATCTTGATACCGCCAGGAAGGGGAAAAACAAAC